AATTAAGGGTCTCAAATTCAAGTTACTTGAAAAGTCTTTCGTGATATCAAAATCTAAAAAATATATATATATATATATGGAAATAATTTGCGTCCAATAGGATTTGAACCTATACCAAAGGTTTAGAAGACCTCTGTCCTATCCATTAGACAATGGACGCTTTTCATTCCGATTTTTTCGTATTTTGACTTTCCCCACCTCTTCACTGAAAAAAAAAAAGAATCGGATTGTATGTGAGATAATTTTTGAAACTGTATATTAAATGATGCATTAAGTCTAGAATACTAGAATATTAGAATATATATAAATTTCAATTTCGAATAAAAGAATAGAAAGCGGGTAGCGGGAATCGAACCCGCATCGTTAGCTTGGAAGGCTAGGGGTTATAGTCGACGTCGATTCAGCATTTTGAACGTCTCTAATTCAAAACCGAACATGAAACTTTGATTTCATTCGGCTCCTTTATGGATGTGGATGTGGATGTGAACAAAATTACAAAAAAATTCTACCCATAACATCTATGTCAACTTTTGTCTGACTACAGACAAAACGAATCGCTTTCTAGATGATCCCTCTAGAAGAGAGTAATTTTAACAATCTTTCTAGTTACTTCGTTCTCTATTTTTATTTGAGACGGTCCTGAGGAAAGGGATTTTGTTTCCACCGAGCTAAAACAACAGGTCGATGTCTCTAGTAAACCAGAGTCATCGTTTAATAGCTATTTTGATTCCATTTTTTTTTGTAAAGCAAAAATGGAAAATTTAGTTACGATTAGAAACCTACTTTTTATCTTCACCATGGATCCTTTACTCATACTTATTCAATTGGAAGTATTAATCCAATTCCAAAATTATGTTTCGTAATTTCATAATCCAATTTCTCACTTTCTAAGTGATCCTTGGATACAAATCACGAGAATGTATATTTTTTCTCGAATCCGTGATTGAGAGGTAAAGGATTTAATCCTTTTTTTTTTTCAAATAAAGTTTTTGGTCGGAATACGAATCAAACCGAAAACAAGGACCCTTTAACTATCAAAGGGTTAAAAAACGAATCACACTTTTACCACTAAACTATACCCGCTACAATGCGATTATTGTATACAACTGGACCTTTTGTCGAACCGGCAAATGAGGTATAATAATATAATAAAGATAGGATCATCATAAAATTTTAAATTTCTAAAATTTAGAGTAGTGTTAGAGTATTGACCCCTTTTTTTTTTTCGTTTTCGCGGATGGAAGTAGTCCTTCTTCTTTTTTTGTTCGTCCTTAAAAATTTCCTATTTACTTTATATAAATATAATTTATATAATAATATAATACTAAATATAATAATAATATATAATACTAAGCATTTTTGTTTTCAAATCAGATAAATGAAAAATCATAATTATTTTTCTATAATTAGTTGGAACAAAAAAAGGCCCGGCTAGGTACAGGTACTGACCAGGCCAGGCCGTGTCAATAAGAAGGGTCTTTCGAACAAAATAACCTTAAGTCGAAAGGGTCGTTTTTATATTTTTTATATTGTTGGCACTTTCGGGCCTTTTCCTTTATTTATCGAAAAGAAATTACTGATAAAAATTGTACATATCTAACATATCTATATAATATAGAAAGAAAGACTCCTTATTCTATGTGTAATCTAACCCAATTTTCAATTGGGAGAGATGGCTGAGTGGACTAAAGCGGCGGATTGCTAATCCGTTGTACGAGTTATTCGTACCGAGGGTTCGAATCCCTCTCTTTCCGCTTCCCTTGATGATTTTTTTTTCAAATTTGGCAAATCCTTTGTTCTAAAAATCCTAAGAAAATATAAAAGAAAACCCCCTATTCTTCACGCCCAGGATTACGTCCAGGATCATTAGATAGGAATCCAAAGATGAAGAGAGAAACAAAAAATATCACTACTGTGTAAACGAAGAGTTTGAGAGTAAGCATTACGCAATCTCCAAGATAATAAAAAAAAAAAAGAGAATAGATTCTCCATTTTTCTACCACATATCCTATTTGGATATCAAGAACCGAGTCTCTTTCTAGAAAAAATCATGAACTTTCTAAGAAAGTAGTAAGAAATTATTAAATTTAAATAATATTTAAATAATTTAGATTAAGGATCTTATCGAAAACTTACAGCAGCTTGCCAAACAAAAGCTAAGAGCAAAAAGAACAAGGGTATGACTGGCATAACATCTACGATTGGGTTCAAAAAAGCATAGGCCTCGGGTAATTTTCCGAAGAAAAAACTACTTGAATAAAAGGCAGAATTAAGACAGATACAGATCAAACTAAAGATATTAAGCATAACAGACATTTTGTTCTTGGAGATAATTGCATTTTGATTGAGTTATTGATATAAGGAAAAAAGGGGGAAATTTAGGGAGACAAAAAAATCCTTCTTTTCTTTTGAACTCACCCAATCAAAAATCCTCCACTTCTCAAAAGAGAATAGAGGAAATCATACTTTCATACAATATCTTAATTGAATTATATCTAATGATCAATAAATTCAGTTTAATTCTATATTTAAGAAAATCCTAGTAACAATCTAAATATCTATAGAATAAATTAGATTAGAGTTGACAAATAATGAATACCCATATTATACTTTAGTAGTATCCAATAGAAATCTAAATGGGGCGTGGCCAAGTGGTAAGGCAACGGGTTTTGGTCCCGCCATTCGGAGGTTCGAATCCTTCCGTCCCAGAGCATATTCATTATGTTGGAATAGAATAAAGATTTTGGTGAATGGGTAAAGTCTAATGTTAGCTGGAATTTCTTTCTTGTTTCTTATTTTTATCTTTTATGCATGAATCATATCTTTTTTACACAAACTGAATTGAATCGAGTTCAAATGCACGCGGATGTAATTGACTCTATTTCTGATCCGGGTAAATTGGGAACAGAGTTTGAATTCAAAAAAGGGGATCTTTTCATCCTATGCCCAATTTCTGGAAGTTAGTTATTTAGAAAAACATTCCGTCCCATATTGATTTTCTATTTTATCAATATTTGCATTTTTAAGGATCCTATCCATTATTCCCCATCCCGTAAACTAACTTTTTTTTTATGAATTTTTATATAGATTCTTAATTCTAACTATTTTTGTACTAATGAAATTAATTCAAAGTCAATAGAATTAATTCTTAATTCTCCCAAGGGCTTAGACTAAAATAAAAATAGGAGCAACTAAATTTGGACTTGTTTGGGTTTGTACCTAGCCAATCTGCATCCCAGATCATAATTCCCATTTTTATTTCTCTTATGTCCCATTAGCCCCGTAGTACGCGGGGGGCGAATACATTAACCGAAGGTATTAAAATTTATGTGTCTATCTGAATTGCATTAACAAAAATCAAATTATATATGTAATTATATATCGCTCGATGTATTTTCTTTGAATCTCGCTTTTTAAGTATTTCGTGTTTGGCCCTAATAACTAATAAATAATTGTAAATTTATGTAACAGTTAAGAGGGGAGCGTTTTCTATCTTTTATTATCTTTTATTCACTTTACTATTCTATTATGTATGGAAAGATTCGATTAACGAAATCTTGCTGAACTACACAGCTTAAACAAAATACATAAAAAAATGAGGAAATGTTTAATATTTAACGTATATGTATCCTTCTATTCCATTCTTGTGAAAAAGGGTTTTGATCCCCTCGATTTGAAATTTGGAAATTGAAATATTTAACCCTAATCTATTTCGATTTAGAGTTAATCTACTATTAATATTAAATTGAAATTCTTTTTAATTAAGAGGACTTGCTAAAACTTCTTCAGAAACCTCTTTACCGATTTATAGCTATATTCTTTACCGATCTATAGCTATATCTATATATAGAATCTCTATTCTATATTCTAGAAGAAAGGGTATAGATTATGATGTCTACGAACCAATGACTATTCATGATTCCATAATTGAATCAATTCCATACTGGTTCCAAATTAGAGAAATGTTATGGTAAAACTTCGTTTGAAACGATGTGGTAGAAAGCAACGTGCGACTTGAAGGACATGATCCATTGTGGATTTTTTCTTATATCCACCATTTTTGATTTCTATAGGAATGAAGGTGCTCTTGGCTTCGACATCCGTTGGGAACCTAAATAGTCCACGATGGAGCTCGAGTAGAAAGTATTAATTTATTTCTCAGGATAAGAATCTAGGGTTAATGCAAATCAATAAATTGGAGCAACTTCGTGAATATATCTTCGATATAGAAATCGAAGGGATCCCATTCGAGCAAGTTTTCAATTCAAAAGGGAAATTTGTTGGAATTAATCAAACCACTTCGATCCAAAGTGTATCGCGCGGGAATCAATTGTCCGGAGGATTCTTTGATAGAAGGAAATCCCCAAAAGGGGTATGTTGCTGCCATTTTGAAAGGATTAAGAAGCACCGAAGTAATGCCTAAACCCAATGATTTAAAACAAAGATAAAGGATCCCAGAACAAGGAAACACCGTTTTAATCGTCTCACTAACTGGGCCAGACTTAAGGATCCAAATAGATTTTAACCGAGACAAACAAAAAGCAAAAAGGGGGGTAAAGACCACTCAATAAATGAAAGATTCTCTTTTGAATTATTTGAGAGTTATCTAACTTGAGTTATGAGTACGAATGGTTTCTTTTTCATTTTTAGGAAAGAAGAAGAAAAAAAGACTTAAACCCTAGTCTAATTGATTTGATGATTTTATAGAACCTTTTGTCATTTATGTAATTTATTCGAATCCATCCCATAGATAAAACTTCAAATCCAATTCTTTTTTCTCGAGCCGTACGAGGAGAAAACTTCCTATACGTTTCTAGGGGGGGTGTATTGTTTATTACATCTATCTCAATGAGTCGTCTATCGAATCGTTGCAATTGATGTTCGATCTCGAAGAGAAGGAAAAGATCTTCAGAAAGTAGGTTTTTATGATCCGATAAAGAATCAAACTTATTTAAATGTTCCCGCTATTCTCTATTTCCTTGAAAGGGGGGCTCAACCTA